GCCTTATTCCCTATTGTATTTGTATTGTGTAGTGCTTTTTATTTTCTAAAGGTGGCCGGCCCTCGGCAACTATTATTTCTAGTTTATTTATGAATAAAGGTGGCCATAGGCCCCTATGGTCCATTGGTGCCCCTATGGTCCAGTGGTTACGACCTCTCTCTTTCACGGAGAAAACGAGGGTTCAAGTCCCTCTAGGGGTATACCAAGACCATAGGCGTAGGATTTTATCAAAAGTGAAATAGATTTGTCAACTCCTCAGTCTATCCGTGGCAGTTTCATTTGATATATTTTATCAAAAGTGAAATGGATTTGTCCGCCTGGGAGACGAAAGAAAGTTGATTATGGAACGTCTAATTAGGCGTTGGGTCGATGCCCGAGTGGTTAATGGGGACGGACTGTAAATTCGTTGACAATATGTCTACGCTGGTTCAAATCCAGCTCGGCCCAACAATTCGCCAATCTACTATCAGATGGTAGAACCCTCTTGTTCTTAAGAAATACCTGATAAGAGAGAAGAAAAAAGAATCCAAATTTTCTGCTACATCTCTTCTTATTTCCCTGGGATTGTAGTTCAATAGGCAAGAGCACCGCCCTGTCAAGGCGGACGTTGCGGGTTCGAGCCCCGTCAGTCCCGACGGATCCAATAAGTACATCAATTAACCTCTCCATTTTATGTGAAATGAAAGAAGAGACAGAGAGCATAATTTAATTCCGAAGGGGTTTCCCCTCTTTTTTTCAGGATTCTGTCGAAGAAAGAACAAACCCTAAACTAAAATGAAAATAACTAAAATAGTGAAGTTGATAGAATATTCCATCTTTTCTCCCGCGACTCATCTTTCTCATACTTCTTTGTCTTCCAAAGAAAATGGGACCATTCAAATTTACAACCTAATTCCTCTCTTTTTCCACTTCGCTTGTATTGTTTGTTGGGGTTTTGTAGTTAATGGAAACGGAGGAGGATACTTCATTTGATGGTTCTACGCGGAAGACCTAGGGTAAGTTATAGAAAAGAAAGAACAGAAAAGAAGGATAAATAAAGGAATTTTTGATTGGTCCGGGAATCCAATCTTGGATTCGGTATGGATAAAAGATCTTCGTATGTTATACTATTCAATTCTCGACGACGAATTAATTTAATAGCTCAGATATTGTTATTCATGATATTGATCCGATTCAAGATCATCGATAGGTAATGCATTCATTGAATTGACAGGTGAAAGATTTATCATCTCTATGGGATTAAATCCCGAGTTATTGTGAAATAAAAAAACGATGAGATTGAAATTATGGAAGTAAATATTCTTGCATTTATTGCTACTGCACTGTTCATTTTAGTTCCTACTGCTTTTCTACTTATCATTTACGTAAAAACAGTCAGTCAAAATAATTAATTACTTGAAATGAAACTTGACTTCTGAGTTCTTATCAATAGTTGAAGAAATCAAATCAAAAGGATTCTTTTTTTGCGTCTTAAATGAAATCAACGGACTATAACGGGTGGTATTCTATGAGATCCGAGAGTATGGTAAGAAAGAAATTTCTTACCATACTCTCTATTACTGTTATAGTAGTGTAAAGTTGTGCTTTCTAATAAAGTTGGTATACTATATTAGCTTCTATCTACAATATATGTAGTGATTAATCCATATATGGAATTAACGTAGGACCCAATTCTGTTTCTGAAATAATTGTTTTACTGTTATAGAATACATTTCTCCACTAGAATCCAATGGAATTTCGAAATGAATATATTTTGAATTGAAATAATTTTCAAATCAAATAAAAAATGCGTTGCAGAACCATCTATAAAACAATTGATACCGTTTCATTCCTCAACTAAATTAGTAGTGCTTCTAAAGTCCACTTCTTCCCCATACTACGAGTGAAAGGGAAAATGTAAAGACTACCATTAAAGCAGCCCAAGCGAGACTTACTATATCCATGTCAATTATGTCCCTGATCTTTATGATATAAATATTCCATTATTGTATTGCTCACTAATAATAGTAGAATTCATGGTCCAGAGTCAAAAAGGGATTCTGGCCCAACACTATTGATGAACCAATTAAATAAATCCATTTATAAAAAATTCCTATATGATTTCTAATCGGGAAAGACTAAACACAAGTAAAATACACAATGATGCTACAAAGGAATGTTACTAATGGAACATATAGTAAAAAAAAGAGGGCCCATTTTTTGTTGCCCTTCAATTTCAAAAACTTCAAAGTAAAAATAGATCAATTGCTATCTATTACATACTTTTATTTCCTATTTGATCTAATCCGTACCCTTTCCCGATTGTCTCTCGGAGATAGTATAATATACTCTTGACGAGGGGTTTCAAAAAAAATAATAATTTTTTTTCACTTTTTCTATATCTATACTTTTTCTATAAAAAAGTAAATTATCCATCTAATCTCAATCTAATAGTGATTTAATGTCTGAACACTCAGAGATTCTCGCGAGTCTATAATATGTAGATTACATAAAGGACTTTCCACAACTAGTTAGCCGCCGGCTATGCCAATGAAATTCAAGACCCAATCAGTAGACATTACATTAGCAGTAGAAGGGAATCGGGAAGTCTTGCTTCGACCATTATAATATAATCTTTTTTTGAATTTTTGAATTTTAGATTGAAAGATTTCCAATCTTTTACAAAATCCCCAGAACAGATGTTTAGAATCAACCAAGTATCAACAATCCCCTTATTCTGTTCTGCTGGGGAAAATTTGGGTGATTTATATCAGCAGATTTGATTCGTTTGTTGATGAGGCGGCACCCGGATTTGAACTGGGGAAAAAGGATTTGCAGTCCCCCGCCTTACCACTCGGCCATGCCGCCAAAACGATACACAATAGGATAAAATTTTCTGGGTTGGATTACTAAACTTTAGTTTATTGTACTTGCATCCCTTTTTTAATTTTAATTTAATCCTTTTGCTAACTTTATAAAAATTCTAAAAGAAAGCCCTTTCCCCTTTTGATTGTATTTGATCCACCCCTTCGAATGCCGAAAAACTTACCCTCACTTTTCTATTGAAAAATCAAATGTATATTTTCATTCAAAAAAGCCAAAATTTATGACAAATGGGAACCCTTAACTATTCGTTGACTGAGAATTCCGGAATGATTCTTGGATTTGAATCTAAAATTGGGTTTGCCTAATGACATAAGAAACTACAAAACATACTTAATTGATTCTTTTGAATCAAAAATCCTTCTCAATTTCTATTATAACAAAAATGATAAGTATATGTAAACCCCACAATGGAAATTCTTACACAGATACCAAATTGGGTATCTTATTTAGAGTATGTTTCCTATACCTATAAATAAAGGGAATTCGTTGGAAAAAGGGAATTCGTTGGAACAAAAAAAAGGCCCGGCTGGGTATTGACCGGGCCAGGCCCAAAAGGCACTTCGAACAAAATAAAAGCAAGAAGGTCTTCTTTATTTATCTTTCTATTTGGATCTTTCGAGCATCTAAATGGAATTCCTAATTATATAATAACGATAAAGAATGTGAAAGAAATACTTTCTTTAATCCTTACTTGATGTGTAATGTAACATAGTAATTATCTTTTTCAATTGGGAGAGATGGCTGAGTGGACGAAAGCGGCGGATTGCTAATCCGTTGTACGAGTTATTCGTACCGAGGGTTCGAATCCCTCTCTTTCCGTTTCCGTTGATGACTTTCTATTTTTTTCTTTCAAATTTCGCAAACCCCTTTTGATTTTTTTCCTAGTTAAACGTATGGAATATAGAAAATAAAATCTTAAGAAAATTGGAAAATCAAGCAAGAAAAACGAAATTTTTATTTTATTCTTCACGTCCAGGATTACGTCCTGGATCATTGGATAGGAATCCAAAGATGAAGAGAGAAACAAAGAATATTACTACTGTGTAAACGAAAAGTTTGAGAGTAAGCATTACACAACCTCCAAGATCATTTTTTGAAAAAGAAAAACGAGAAAAGATAATAGATCCTCCATTTTTATATCACATATCCTATTTTGACACCAAGAAATGAATTCTAGAAATAGAAAAGAATGTTCAGAAATTCAAATGAAGTTGAAATTTGTAATAAGAGTCTTTGATTACCACAAATCACTTTCATACCCCCAATTAGATATTCTAAGGGACCCTAACCTAATAAGGTCTTTCGCCGGAAAAAGGATTAGAATCGGGAAATGGGGCGAGCGGAATTTCTCGCGGCTATCCAAGAATTTCAATGTTTGAATTGAAGGTTCATACTCCCAGACTTATTTGATCTTATCAATTGTTATAATTTTTCTCGAATAAATCATGAATTTTCTAGGATAGTATTCAAGATCTTATCGAAAACTTACAGCAGCTTGCCAAACAAAGGCTAAAAGAAAAAAGAACAGAGGGATGACTGGCATAACATCTACGATTGGATTCAAAAAAGCATAGGCTTCGGGCAATTTGGCGAAGAAAAGACTACTCGGATAAAGGGTAGAATTAAGACAGATCAAACTAAAGATATTAAGCATAACAGACATTTTGTTCGTCGAGATAATTGCATTTTGATTGAGTTATTGATATAAGGAAAAATGAAGAAAGTAAGGTAGACAAAAAAATCCTTCTTTTTCCGCTCAATCAAAAATCCTCCAATTCTCAAAAGAGAATAGAAGAAATCATACTTTCATACAATATCTTAATTGAATTATATGTAATGATCAATAAATTCAGTTGAATTCTAGATATACACATGTCAAAATCCTAGCACGAATCTATAACACGAATCTATAATCTATAATATATTCTATAAAGTAATATATTCTATAAAGAAGAATAAATAAGAAAGATTTTCTCTAGTCTATAGATAGTTGGACTGGAGTTGACGAACACTTAATACCAATATTATTCTTTATTAGTATTAGTGTCGAATAAAAATAGAAATGGGGCGTAGCCAAGTGGTAAGGCAACGGGTTTTGGTCCCGCTATTCGGAGGTTCGAATCCTTCCGTCCCAGAGCATATCCATCGTATCCGAATACATCTTTTTTGTTCAACAAGGTTCTGTTTCAAGGTCTAATATTAGATAGAATATTATTCTTCTTTCTTTTTTCATTTTGAATGATTCTTTTCGGAATCATATCTCAGTTTTTGACAAACTGAGCTAAATCGAGTTCAAATGACATGCAAATGTAACTGAATCCTTTTGTGATCCAGATAAAGATAAGATGGGACATAGATCACAGTTGCAGAAAGATTACTTAACCTCCGGTTAAACAAAATACGAAAATACATATAAAACGAGGAAGTGCTTAGCCTATAGGTATTTGTTGTTATCCTATATTCAGTGACAATAGTCTTTCTATTTTTGTGAAAAAGAATTTGCATCCCTAAAATATTCAAATTTAAATATTTAACAATGATATTTCTTTTTATTGTTCGATCTATTTAGCTTATTTGCTTTAAATCATTGACAATTCTATTCGAAAAGAAACAGAAATTTGGATTTCTTATGATAATCAAATGGAGTCTTTACTGTAAAAAGTAAAACTTGACTCAAATAATGATGTCGAAGTAGGAAACTTTTTCAATTATCAAGATTTGTAATGATTCCTTATGGGTTGAATCTTTGGGAAGTTGGAAATGGTTCAGTCTATCTTATTGAGTCACTTGAACAGGCAGAGTCAAATAGAATTTATTTATTCGTGTTATTTCTGTTAGTTATGTTATTTCTATATTTTGATTTCTGGATAGTTCTGTTAGATATTTTTTTGAGATAGAGATTTATAGAAAAAGTTGCGTTCATACAAAAAAAGCCCGGGTCTTGCTAAGATTTCTTCAGAAAAATCTTTATTATCTATGTAGCTAAGAAAAAAAAATAAATGACTATGTCTCTGTACCGACTGAACCAATGACTATTCATGATTCCATAATTGAATCAATTCCATACTGGTTCCAAATTAGAGGAATGTTATGGTAAAACTTCGTTTAAAACGATGTGGTAGAAAGCAACGTGCGACTTGAAGGACACGATCCGGTGTGGATTCTTATTCTTACATCCACCATTTTATTTTATATAGAAATATATAGAAATGAAGGTGCTCTTGGCTCGACGTCGTTTGTTCTATTCTACTAGAACCCTTCTTTTTTTATTGGGTTGTAATGTAAATAGTTCAGGATGGAGCTCGAGTAGAAAGTATTTATTAATTTCTCAGGGGCAACGATCTAGGGTTAATGCCAATCAATAAATTGGAACAACTTCGTAAGTATATCTTCGATAGAGAAATCGAAAGAATCCGATTCGAGCAAATTTTCAATTCAAAAAAATTGTTGGAACCGCAAAAACTTTTTCGATCCACAGTGTATCGCGTAGGAATCAACCGTCGGTATGATTCTTTGATAGAAAGAAATCACAAAAGGGGTATGTTGCTACCATTTTGAAAGGATTAAGAAGCACCGAAGTAATGTCTAAACCCAATGATTTAAAACAAAGATAAAGGATCCCAGAACAAGGAAACACCGCTTCAATTGTCTCACAGATCCGAATAAAGAATCCAAATAGATTTTCAACGAGACAAAAAGGGGGGGTTAAAGACCACTCAATAAAAAAATATCTTAATTTTCTTTAATATATTTGATCTTTAATATATTTGAGAATTATTGAACTTGAGTTATGAGTACAAATGATTTTTTAGTTTTCAGGAAGGAAGCTAAATAAAAATGACTATAAGTTAAATTATAGGCTAATTTATTTTACGGATTCCTTTACTATTTATTATAATTTTATCCATAGATAAAAGATTTATCCATAGATAAAAGATAAAACTTCGAATCATTTTTTCTCGAGCCGTACGAGGAGAAAACTTCCTATACGGTTCTAGGGGGGGGTTCTTTTTCATCTACATCTATCCCGATGAGCCGTCTATCGAATCGTTGCAATTGATGTTCGATCCCGAAGAGAAGGAAGAGATCTTCGGAAAGTGGGTTTTTATGATCCGATCAAGAATCAAACTTATTTAAACGTTCCCGCTATTCTCTATTTCCTTGAAAAAGGCGCTCAGCCTACAGGAACTGTTCAGGATATTTTGAAAAAGGCAGAGGTTTTTAAGGAACTTTGCCCTAATCAAACGAAATTAAATTAAGGAAATAAAAACCAATTAAAATTAAAAAATTAAATTAAATTTATTATTATTATTAAATTTAAATAATATTAAAAATAATATTAAATTTTTATTAAATTTAAATAATTAAATAATAAATAATTATTAAATTAAGGAAATAATAACTAAGGGTAGGATAGTGATTTCTATATCATTTTGGATATCTTTTCTATACTATGTTTTTTTATTTCCTTCTTTTCTTGCTCTATTAGTATCTATTTGCTTTTATAGAATCTTTTTCTAACGAAAACCTTATTTGATTGATCCTCACAAAATCGAAAATTCTGGCATTACCTGCAATCGGGTGGTTTTCATTCGAATTCTAATACCAAGTAAGAAACAAGGAATCGAAGTTCTT